AAGATCTGTTGGGACCGGCCTGGGAGCTTGATAAGCAGACACTACGAAATAGGAAAAAAGGAGTGGAACAACAAATGCGAGAAGACCGTGCACTCCATGATGTGTCCTACTTTCGTGCAAAAATCACCAAGATACGTAAATCACTAATGAAAAACAATAAAAAAATCAACCAGCTGCCCGACGAAATTAAGTCCATGCTTGGTATAAGTGAACTTAACGAGTTGCTTGCACCAGAGTACTGTTTTTGGTCCCCAAAATATAAAGAGAGAATGTTGGCGATACGAAAAAGTAAGACACTAAAACCCCAAGCAGAAGAAAAATTATATTCGAATCCTTTGTCAAAATTTTTTGTTAAGCCTGGGGAAAAAGGGGGAAGAAGGCTTAATCGGACAGAGCAAATACTAGAATTGGAAGAATTGGAATCGGACATCAGTAAAACTGTCCCTCGCTGGTCATACGTATTATTCAACCAGCTCTTATACGAGATGAGCTACCCTTTTATAGTCCACCGGGGAAAGAATAACTGCTATGATGTCCTATCAGCATTATACAGATATGACCTTCTTGTGAGTGAAAGCAAAGGCCCACCGCCGTCAATAACGATCACAGAAGCTGATGATCTTGATAAGGAAGCGGCTATGCGGGCCCATGGTGGAGCGATTAGTAAGCAAGTTGTGGAGGACTACAAAAAGAGTGGGGGAAACCCTTCTGATAAGCAAGCAGTTCTAGGAAGCTATATACATGAGCACTTGGGCAAGAGCCGGCCAGAGGATCAAATCAAGGAGCGTGACCTGTGGTGGGTCGCTCTGACAACGGCGAGTGAGCAATTTTGGTTTCAGGGTGAAGTCAAAGGTTCTGCGATCCCCCTACGGCGTAAAAAGGGGGTTGTTACAACCCAGATGAAAAGGTATCCGCATTCCCCTCTTTTTTTAGGCTTCTTAGAAAATTTAATCATGCGTTCTTTTAAGATAGTGAAAGTCCGTATGCAAAATTTGATGTATAGGTTTGGAATCAAAAAAGGGGACCCTTTCACTCGTAAGGGACCGAAGAAAAAACAGACAAAAACAAAAAGAAAGCCAAAAGGGAAAACAAGACAAGAAAGGTTAGAAAGGGATCCCGACCGAGAGGAGTTCCGGATGCTGGGAATAGAGTCATGGGAAGAGCTTTATTGTGGGCTAGGCATAAGGGGGATGATATTAATCTGGAATTCCTTTGTTCGAAAATATATAAGCTTGCCGTTAGCGATAATAGCGAAAAATATTGGTCGGATCTTATTGTTACAGCCGCCTGAGTGGGCTGAGGATCGAACGGAGTGGGAAAACGAGATTCATGTTTTATGCAACGATGAAGGTTTGCTTCTAGGCGATGGCGAGATATCTATCGTGAACTTACCGGCGGAATGGTGGGATTTTGGTTTTCAAATTAAAGTTTTATATCCGTTGGAATTGAAACCTTGGCAAACACCGAATACGCAAAGGCAAACCGAGAAGTATGCTTTTCTCAGGGCTACTTGGGGCCTAGCTAATTATCCTTGGGGTCCTGCCCGAACCAACCAGCCCTTAGTTTTTTGGGGGCCCATTTTTAACCACCTAGGCAAAATAAGTAAAAGAGTAGCAAAAGCAAGATTGGAAGGGAAGGCCTTCGAAGTTATAAAAAGCCTTTTAAACACAAAAATAGAGAAACAGTTGACTAGAGTTTTAAGAAACGCAAACGAAAGCATAAAATGGCTTAAAGAAAGCATAAAACAGGTTCAAGAGAGTATTCTAGTTCTAAAAAGAATAATTTTAAATCGAATAAAAAAAAATCCACGATTGAAAGAGATAGGCGGAGATGAATCGAGTGAAACTCAAAATTCTATAAATCAACCTAGCAATAAGAAAATTAATGACTCATTAAGTGAAATTCGCTCTAGAGCTTCTACCAATTCCGAAGAACAAATACAAAATCTGATTAATAGAACAAGCACAATCAAAAATGAAATAGAAAGACTTACAGAAGAAAAAAAAAGGGGAAGGCCAGGACTAAATAATAATCCTAACAACAAAAAGAAAAATAATAATCTAGAATTACCAAAAAATTTTTGGAAACTAGTCAAAAGAAAAACTGTTCGATTAATAAGTAAATGTAAATATTTTTCAAAACTTTTTATTGAAAAAATATATAAAATATCCCTAGATATCTTTCTATATATCATTAAGATTCCTAGAATTCATGTAAGAAAAAACTTTTTTGAGAAAGACATTTCCAATACTAAAACAAAGCAACAACGAATTACCTTGCGAAAGATTGTTCCCAAATTTGCTTCCTTGCCAACTTTATCTTCCCTGTCGCAAGCGTATGTCTTTTACAAATTATCCCAAAGCCTAGTTAATGATAAGTTACGATCTGTTCTTCAATATCGCGGAACGTCTTTTTTTCTTAAGACTCCAATAAAGGATTTTTTTGAAAGACAGGGAATATTGCATTCTGAATTAAAGGATAAGAAAACGAGAAATTTTGGAACAAATCCATGGAAAAACTGGTTAAGAGGTCAGTCTCCATACAATTTATCTAAGGTTTATTGGGAGCAAGTAGGCGCACAAACCTGGCGAAATAAAGTCAACCGACGCCATACATCTCAAACTACGACTTTAAATAAAGGAGATGCATCTGAAAACTTACTCCATTCCAAAAAACAAGATGATTCAGAAGTATATTCATTAGTAAGAAATCAAAAAACTAAGTTTAAGAAAAAGTATAAATATGATCTTTTAGCATATAACTACATTTCTTCGGAAACTGAGAAGGACTCCAAATGGCCATTACAAGACTTATTTCCAGAGGAGATTCTTTGGAAAACTTATTTCAAGGATTATATAGTAGATAAGAAGTTGCTAGACCAGCTTTATCGCAATACTTCTATAATCAATTATCGAGACGGTACTCGTTTCGACAAGGATTATGAAAAGTATGCTTTAGGCAAGAGGGTTATAGACAAGATTTTGTTCGAGAGGGTTCGATATTATTTCAAGAGGGTTATAGACAAGATTTTTTTCAAGAATTCTGCGGATCGAGAAGTGGATTTTTACAAGCAGTATCTAGACAGGCTTTATCTACACACGAAGTCTGTAGACAATTATTTCGACAAGGTTTATCTCGATCTAGACAGGCATTTTGTAGGCACAACGTTTCTAGAGAATTATTTAGCCAAGGTTTTTATGTCTCTGAAAAAAGCGCGACCGAAAAAATATGAAAAACAATATATGCCCTTTGATTGGAAGATTTTCGAACAATATATCAATATCATAAATTTGGAGAGCGTTAACAAGCCCGACTTTGACCGTAATAAAAAATATGTTATTAAAAATATTTCGAAGCCGGAGCGGAAGCCGAAGCCGAAGCGGAAGCGGAAGCGGAAGCCAAAGCCGAAACCGACGGAGAAGGAGAAGCTCACGCCGGACAGGTACGCAATTATGAGGGTAAAGGATCAAATAGAGAAAAAATTTAAACGTCCGAATGATGAACTCCAGAAACCTTGGAAGGCACCAATAAAGCAGCCCCACGGCGTTGCTCTTCGTCTTGGCCCGAGCCCGGCTAGTCAGTTGAAGCAGTATCAGGACCCTATTGGTACCGTTGGTAAACCAAGAAGACTTCGTAACCCGTCTGTTTTCGCGCCGACAGTAAGAACCGACCCGGAGTATAAAGAGGCGATAAAACGGAAGGCAGAAATTGCTAAATTAACTAAAGTAATAACGCCTCAGAAGAAAGTTCTTTTTTATGATATCCTTCCTCCAGTGGAGTATAGTGACGAAGTCCTGTCCAAGCGTATAAAAGCCCACAAACGCTTCAGAATGTGGATGCGCTCGCTTGAAAAAGTTAGCCTAGATAGTCACAAAAATTCCCTGTTATGGTATGAACACACCGAAAAGATCCTAAAAAAATTCTGCCAACTCAAACACCGCGGATTTAACGGCTTTTGGGAAGAGACTAGTGACCCAATCTTAAACAAAACCCAAAACAAAAAGTTTAACAGAATATGGAGATTTTGGATAGGAATGAATAAACCACAAATCGTAGCGGCACCCAGAGCCAATTCGAATGAGGAACAGGAAGATTGGTTCTTCCCAGAATTTATGCTCCGTAAGAAGATATATCAAAGGAACTGCTGGTTGAGCCCTACGAAGTTGCTTCTTTCTAATTTCGAGAGGCCGGTAAATTATAATCCAACAAAAATACAATTCGTTAGTCCTTGGAAAAAAAAATTAATAAAAAAAATTATTGACCCTATTCCAACCGCTATTAGAAAACTTTATGACAGAAGGTTCATTAAAGCCGGCGTACAATACCGCAGTTCCCCGCCGCCGAGGATAACAGGCTTCCATACGCTTAAGTCACCGTATTTGGGTCATAGCCTACACATGCAACAGCTATTGCCCGAGTCTGTCGCGGAGCAGCTAAACTTAACAGAGCTATTGAAGAAAACACAAGGCAATTTTCACCGTAAAAAAAAACTTATGCTCTACATGCAAATGAGAGAGCTGGAGTTCGACAAATTTGGAAAGCTGTTTTCGAAGAGCGAGGCTCTGTTTGACTGGCTAGAACGTGGTTACCTGACGTTCGAACCCCTATTAACTGCGTCTCTAAAAAATCTGGATGAATTTGTTACATATCAAGCTATACATATTTCATTAGTTCATAAGAGTAAGCAACAACCTAATCAAGGATCCGAAAAAAAAAAAGAGAAGGATCATTTTGATTTGCTTGTTCCTGAAATGATTTTATCGTCTCGACGGCGTAGAGAATTGAGAATTCTTAATTCTTTAAATTACAATTTCAAGAATCGGAATGGTGTAAATAGAAATAGCGACTTTTGCAAGGAAAACAACAGACAAAGCTGGGGTCACTTTTTGGCTGAAAGTAAAGACCTTGATAGAGAAAAAAAGGAATTAATGAAACTCAAGTTCTTTCTTTGGCCGAATTTTCGATTAGAAGATTTGGCTTGTATGAATCGCTATTGGTTTGATACGAATAATGGCAGCCGTTTCAGTCTGTTAAGGATCTATATGTATCCACGCTTCAAAATTCGGTGATGGTACATTTTAATTAGATCCAGAAATAAATCACCAGAGTATTGGTCCTAAAAAACAATTTTCTTTTGTGATTGTAAAAATTTACCGTGCACGATCCGAATCAAATTCAAAATGACTTAATTGATAAACTCCGTACAAATACTGCCGGAAATTTCGATTGTTGTGTATACTACATTCAAATTTCTGGCAGTAGTCTTACGGATTACTAAAATTCATATCTATCAAAAGGGGAGGGAAAAATTCTTTTATGGTAAAAAATGCAGTCATTGCACTTCTTTTGCAAGGGGAAAACAAAGAAAACAGAGGGTCGGTTGAATTTCAAGTATTCAGTTTCACGAATAAGATAAAGAGACTTACTTCACATTTGCAATTGCACGAAAAAGACTATTTATGTGAGAGAGGTCTACGTAAAATTCTGGGAAAACGGCAACGGCTGCTGGCTTATTTGGCAAAAAAAACTACAGTACAGTATAAAGAATTCCAAGAATTAATGGACCAGTTGGAGAATAAAAAAACTACAGTACAGTATAAAGAATTCAAAGAATTAATGGATCAGTTGACGAAAAAAACTCGTTAATTTGCAGGGTTATTTTTACTTTGATTCGCTTAAATTTTACTGAACTTCTTTTCGCTTTCAGCAAGTCATGACAGAATGAATTAGGAAAAAACCTATGACTGTACCAGCTAAAAGAAAAGACCTCATGATAGTTAATAGGGGCCCTCACCACCCATCAATGCATAGTGTTCTTCGCCTGATTCGTACTCTAGATGGTGAAGATCGTATTGTCTGTGAATTACTATTGGGTGAGTGATGGAAAAAATTGCGGAAAACCAAAGAATTAGCCCATATTTGTCGTACGAAACACGTTGAGATTCTTTAGCTACTATGTTCACAGAAATCAGAACTATAACTGCACCAGAATAGTTAGGCAATCTTCAAGTACCTAAAAGGGCCAACTATACCCAAGTCATTATGTTGGAGTTAAGTCGTATAGCTTCGTAGTCTGGCTTAGTGCTTTTATGGCGGATCGTGGCGCACAGACCCCCTTTTTCTATATTTTTTAAAAAGATAATTGCTATATGACCTAGTAGCAGATTCCACCGGTATGCGAATAATGCATAATTATTTTCATATTGGAGGAGTCGCTGCTGATTTACCTCATGGCTAGATAGATAACTGTTTTGATTTTTGCGATCATTTTTTAAGAGCCTCTAGAAGGAATTCCGGAGGGGTCTATCAAGAAATCCCACGCGTTGCTGTTGATAGAGTAAGGGATCCCGAATAGAATGAGTTTGACTGTCGAGTCATTGGTAGCCGTCTGCGATTTTTGAATTGTTGAAGCCCAACCTTTCTATTAGAGTCTAAACGCCACAAAGAGAAATTGGGCATTTTTCTGATAAGAGATAAGAGTGTTTTTCCTTGGCGCTAGAAAATTTGGCCACCCGGGTTTAGCAATTTCCAAATTCTTCCTCAGCTCGTTAAAAGAATGAAATTGGCGGATATTATGACGAGACTAGGTAGTATAGATAGCATTATGGGACCAGGTGACCGTTAAAATGCTAATTGCTACAACAGAAGTACAAGCGATCAATTCTTTTTCGAAATTGGAATTCTTAAAAGAGCTCGATGAGATCCTATGGAGCTTGTTCCTATTTTAACTCCTCCATTAGTAATCCAAATAGGTGTACTAGTAATTGTTTGCTTCGAAAGAAAAATATCTGCAGGGATACAACAACGTATTGGCCCTGAATACGCCGGATCTTTGAGAATTCTTCAAACTCTAGCAGAAAAAATTACCTTCAAAGAGAATCGTCTTGCGATAGTCGTTTATTCCGTATCGGAAGTCATATCCATTTTACTAAGTTAGTTAGTAATTCCTTTTGGTTAGCACCTTGTTCTATACGATCTCAGTATCGGTGTTTTTTCTGAATTTATATTTCAAGTATTGCCCCCGTTGGCCTTCTTATGTCAGGATATGCCTCAAATAAGACTAGGTGGTCTACGAGCTGCTGCTCAATTAATTAGTTCTAAAATACCATGAACCTTATGTGTGTTCTTAATACCTCTACGTGTGATTCGTTAAAACAGAAAATCCCCCGATCTCTTTTCTGTCTAGGATGAAGTGTGAGGAGTTGAATAGCTATTTTCATTTTGAATTCAGGATTTGAGAGGTGATGAGCTAAACCCGATAATTCTATGCGTGAAAGAAACGGCTGAGAAATTTGCAGTAAAACAGTTGCTATGTAGAATAATGACGTACAAGTCATATACACATTCGAGACTGTTTACCCCAAGATTGGTTGATGAGTCAGCATGGCTTGAATTGAAAGAGGTTCAAAAGATGAACCGTATAGAATTTTTACTATCGATTAGCATACGTAATTCCATTAATAGTTAGGAACACAAAGATAACCAAAGGATATATAATAGGGATTAGAGAAGTTATTCAATAGTCGTTTTCTGCACCTACCCAGAATTCTAATTAGGGCTTTCAAAATTATTAAGGAGTACTCCTCACGATTCCGATCTAGAGTATGCTTTTATCCACCTATTAAGTAACTAACTATTAAAAACAAAATCTTTGTTTACAGTGCCTTTTTTTGAGAAAGGAGAATAGAAAAAAAGAAAAGAGAAAGACTGGGTGGAATTGCACTAGAAAAAGTGAGAGCTCTGGCTAGTTGTTTTTCGTACTTGAAACCACTAGGTTGAAATTAATCTGGTTTTTTATTCACGGATTAGGTTATTATTCCACAAAGAAAAATGCAAATTATTCAAAGATAAGATCAATTCAGAAGCACTCTTTTTACTTTTTAGTAGAAAGATAGCAAACAGCATTTCATTGTCTAATTGGAGATGAGTACCTTACGATAGATTTTGCCTCTATCTATCCTATAAATAAATCAGAAATACTAGTGAAGGAGTCCTTCTAGGAGCCGTATGAAATTTTCATCTCTTGGACGCTTTTGTATTGTAATAGCGATGGGAACCGTGTTGTTATCATCGACTACGATTATCTAACAGTTCAAGTCCAGTTGATAGAGTTGAAGCGCAGGCAAAACATGGTTTTTGGGGATGGAATTTGTGGCGTCAACCTTTTTTGATTTTTCTCATTTCTTCCCGAGCCAAGTGTGAGAACTTACCTTTTGATTTAGCAGAAGCAAAAGAATTATTAGTAGCAGGTTATCAAACCGACTAGTCGGGGATCAAATTTGGTTTATTTTAGCTTGCTTTCTACTTAACTATACTCCTTTCTTCATTCTTTGTAATCGTTCTTAGAGTCTTTGTAACACTAATGGATAGCTTATTACAGTAGCTAAAACGTCTTTGTTCTTGTTCATTCCTAGCACAACAAGATGACCTTTACGGAGGCTGAGAATGCACCAACTATTCGATCTTAGGTGGAATTTTTGTACCTGTTTCTCTCGGTAATCTATTAGTAAGAACTTCTTCGAAACTTCTTTCACTGTACAAGAATATGATATTCGATATTTATGCCTTGGCCTAAACAAGCATCCAATTGTTAAATCTTCACGATATGTTCACTCTGGCAACTGAGTTCATGAATTAGGATCAACAATCAGTACGCGCCGCAAGTTACATCGGTCACGGTTGCAGGATTACCTTATCACACGCGAATCGTTTACCTCTAACGATTACATACTCCTAGCAAAAATTGATCACATCAGAGCATTTCTGCTGTCGCATCCACGTTGAATTTGATAAATGCATGGCGGGTCAGGTACGCGTTCGTGTATATCCTATAGATCTACCTGTTATTGATTGGAAATGGGAAACTGCTATTAGAAAGAAATCGTTACTTAATTACAATCTTTTTTTTTTGCAATCGGTATATTTTGTGGTAATTGCATTCAGTATTGTCCAACACATTGTTTAGTAATGACTGAAGAATATTAGAATGATCGTCACGAATGAAATGATAATCCAATTGCTTTGGATCTCTTACGAATAGCAGTAATTGACAATTATACAATTCCAACCATTTGGAAGTTGCCCAAAATTATTAACTGTTGGATTTAAGAACAAGTCCCAATTAACACTCAGTTAGATTTAAAAGAGTGGGGGTTTTTCTTAGTGAATAACTACAAATTCAAACTAGTGATTAGTTGGTGAAGATCGTGCGTGAATTTCAATTGAAAATCAGATAGTAAATAAGCCGGTATACCTCATAAATTAAAGTATTTTGGTTCTCTTTCCTAAACCAATTCAGAAGAAAATGGAGTCAAATACGCTCGAAACTTATTGATTCATCTAATATCTAAATCGAGTTTATTTATTTTTTTTTATTTCAATTCTCCATTTAGTAGATCGAAAATTGATGCCCTTTAAAAATATATAGATTCAATGTCACATTCAGTCAAAATTTATGATACGTGTATTGGATGTACGCAATGTGTTCGAGCCTGTCCCACAGATGTGTTAGAAATGATACCTTGGGACGGATGTAAAGCAAAACAAATTGCTTCGGCTCCCAGAACAGAAGATTGTGTTGGTTGTAAGAGGTGTGAATCTGCTTGTCCAACAGATTTCTTGAGTGTTCGGGTGTATTTATGGCATGAAACAACACGCAGCATGGGTCTAGCTTATTGATACCTTACTTTAAACTCTACTTAAATTGGTTTACCGAGAAAACCTATGCGTAAAAAATTGTATGCGCATTGGTTTTCTGGCCAAAGTGTATTTTGACTTTCCTACGAATGATTTTCCTTGGTTAACAATAATTGTATTTTTGCCACCAGCTGTGGGTTCTTGAATTTTTTCTTCCTCAGCGAGTAAATACGCTAATTAGATGATATACAATTTGTATATGTGTTTTAGAGTTCCTTCTAGTAACCGATATATTCTGGTATCATTTCCAATTGATGATCCAGTAATCCAACCAGTGGAAACTTCTAACCTAATTTCTTTTTGCGAGTTCCATTGGAAATTGGAAATTCGGAATCGATGGCCTTTCTAGCGGACCCATTTTACTAACGAGATTTATCACTACTTTAGCTATGTTAGCAGCCTGGCCTATGACTCAAGATTCTCAGTTATTCCATTTTTGATAGTAGCAATGTATCGCGCGCAAATTGGGCCATTTTCTTACCATAAATTTTTTCAAATAGGGGTTCGAATTCAATTCGATTTATGCTATGGATGTGGGGAAGAACGAACTACATAGACTCGGCAAGAGGTTCTGTTTTTGGAGTTAGGAGTCTTGATTTATATGGTTCTAATCAACCAACATTAGATTTTTAAACATCAATTAAAAAACCGTATTCTATAGACTTGGAAATCATTTTTTCGAGTTGGATTTTTGAGTTCGTTTGCTGTTAAATTACTAATTCTACCTTTTCATAGATGGTTACCTAAAGCTCAGTGCCATACTTGTCTGCTTTTAGCCGGACGATTAGGCAAAATGGGAGCATATATATTCATTCGAATTAATATAGAATTATTACCTCATGCCCATTCTATTTTTTTCCTGGGGTAATGATAATAGACTCAATACAAATAATTCTGGTCAACATAAAAAAAAGAATAGGCGAGTCTTCTTTATCCCATATGTGTTTGATACTTATCAAAATTGGTTCTCTAACGGATGCAGGACTCAATGGAGCCATTTTACAGATATAAATTATTTCTCACAGATTTATTACGGCGGCCGTTTTTCTTGACAAGTAGAATAGGTCTTGTTTATCTCAACGAAATGAGCAGCGGGGCGAATGCCAAAACTATTTACGGTGTTTAGTAGCTTTTCTATGGGCTCCCTTGCTATCAGTGATTTTGTTGCCGTAGTGTGGGGACGAATTACGAGGCAAACATTATACTCCCTTTTGGAATAGCAATTGGAATGAGATTCTATTAACGCCTATTGCTTCATTATCTAGGTCCCACCAGATGTTCTAGGGATTGAATAGCCCTACGTCTTATCTTTTTGAGGTTGGTCTGCGTGCGTTGTTTGTTTCAATCGCTATTCTAAATAGGACTTGGAATCTAGCCGAATTGTGTTCTACCACTCTCAGTTGAGAAGGTTGCAGTTCTTTTCTCTAGGTTTTATAGGGATTTTGAGTAAAGAAAAAATAAGGTTATTTTGAAAACCTGGTTATAGAATAGAAAAAAGACTGCTTTTTTGAAGTCTTGTAACTAAATTAAAGGGAAAAAAATGCATTTTCCTTGTAGCCCAATCTGCGCCCTCTTTGCGAGAACCGCGCGAATCAGTACCCTATTGGTACTGGATTCACGCAGTTCGTTAAAAAGTTTTTTAATGAAAATGCCTGTTCCTTTGTATTCGTACGAATCTGCCTTACCGCGCCATTCCTGTAAATGACCCATAACTATGTAGCCCTATTCCTAATATATTAATTCCAAAATAACATATCCAAATAATAAAAAAACCAAGAGCCGCCACTAGTGCCGAATTTTCACCCGGGCAATTCTTATTTGTTCGCATATGTAAATAAATAGCAAATAGCATCCACGTAATAAAGGCCCAAATTTCTTTTGGGTCCCAACTCCAATATGATCCCCATGCTTCATTCGCCCAAACTGCTCCTGAAATAATACCGGTAGTTAAACAAAGAAATCCTAGACTAATCACACGATAACTCCAAAAATCCAATTGTTGAATTAATTGGTTCTTGTAATAATTCTTATCCGAAAAAAAAGAAGGATTTCTTAAAATAGTACTTCTTTTATAGCGATATTGGATTTTGTAAAAGAAAAGTAATTGGAAAATCCAATTACTTTTCTTTCGAAATGTAAAGACTAGCAGCGCAGCGGATAATAATGCTCCACACAGAAGAGCGGCATAGCTCAATATCATCATACTTACATGCATTATTAACCACTCAGATTGGAGCGCAGGGACTAATATTGCAGGTTTTTGTATTTCACTTAAAAGACTTGAAGTAGCAAAGCCTTGGGTAAAAATAGTACTTGAAGCGGTTAGTGCGCTTATATTTAGATTTTTTTTTAAATAGGCGAATATATGAAGAAGAGACAAACTCCACGACAGAAAGATTAATGATTCATATAAATCACTTAGTGGAAAATGACCGGAATAAATCCAACGAGTCACTAACAATCCTGTTAAACAAAAAAAGGTTGGTATCATGCCCTTTTCTGATAACTTATATGGTTTTATCAGGGCAGTGACTAATCGGTTGAGTAACCAAATGGAAATGAAAATTGAAACAATGGAAAAGGAAATATGATTAAATATATGTTCTAAAGTTGAAAATATCATAAAAAAAGACTAATCCCTTAAGTAATAGATGAAAAGCGGGAAGGAAATTCATTTTTCATTATAAGATCTATTGTCTGATGTTTCGAACGAAGACGACATGCCGCTACTCGGACTCGAACCGAGATGCTCTAGCACTGCTTCCTAAGAGCAGCGTGTCTACCGATTTCACCATAGCGGCTTATTCGAACTCATACTAGGCTATTTAGAATGAATTGTCAAGCTTGACAGTGTCACTTCACTCCTAAGATTTTTGAATAACAATAGAAATTACTAAAAATCCTATTTCACTTATTTCACAAACGGAAAACAATAACTCGGTGAGAATTCTATAGTCATTCTGAAAAAGACAAAGGCTTGTATAACCTTTCCAAATTGAATTGAAGAGTTTCTCTCGTTAATTTCAACTAAAGATCTTATTTCTTATTTTCAGTGAGATCGGTTATTCGCATTGGAATTCTAACAAAAAGGTGGCTGGGGAAAAATAAAACTTTCCATCAACCACCCCCCAAATGAAAACTAGGGCCCTAAAAAAAAGATCAAACCTTTTTTTATTAATGTATTTTTCTTAAAATTTTTACCGATGAATATAAAAAACCGGAGTCGATTTCATATTGATTAGTTTAAACATTTTCATTGCTATATTTATAATAAGACTGAACTAAACCAATTTTTGCGTCAAATCAATTCGAAATTTTATATCATTTTACCAATTTAGTTGGTAGTCGCATTTTTGATTTGCCGGTAGAAATTGATTTTGCTAAGGATAAAGCTTTTACTGCCGAGGAATATCCCTTCCTTTTCCAAATATTTTGCCGAATACGCTTTTTTGCTCTAGAAGTACGTTTTTTTGGAACTGCCATTTCAAAATGAAGAAATTACTCGTTATTATAGTTCGATGTGAAAGACGTCTATTATTTATTCAAAATAGTATTTCATTTTTATTTATTCTTTCGTTCGTCTTTTAATCCCTATCATCGTAAATAAATAGAAATCTGTAAACCTTGACTATATCTTTTCGACAAACTTTTTTGGTCAAAAAGATTTTGTGTATGCTTATTCTAGAGAGCTTCTAAGAACTAATAAGAATAGTACTTTTTTCCTTTGTTCTCAGATATTTTTATGATCTAGCAATAGAATTCGTGGATCTTTCTGTTACTGGATATATCGTTTTAGCCTTTCTCACTCAAGAAAATTTTTAAAATTAAAGTTTCCAATAAAATCTTACCTTTTCTATATACCTTCATAGATTCTAACGGTTTCTAATATCAATAATTTTTTTTTCTAAAAAAAAAAAGAATCATAATTATGCTAATACTTCTTAGAAAGAAAAAGAAGTATTACAATCTTTAATCAGGCTTATTCTGTTCACGATTGGCATTCTTTATACCAATTTCGATGTGTATTGTAAGGTGAAAATTGTTTTTCATTTGTTGCCTTAATGTATGGAAATTGTCTTTAATTTCTAGCGCGAAGGTTTTACTTGTTTCGATTACGTGTGTCAAAAGGGGCTTCCAAAAAATCGAAGGGTCGCGTCGTCGAGGACCAAAAGGATGGCTGGATAGGTCCCCGGTCAGTCGCAGATAACCCGCGTAATTGATTATCCGTCGCTTACCCGGTGTGTGCCAAGGTTTCAACTCAAGAGCATGAATAACTTTAATGTGGAAACCAAAAGTCCACCACTTAGGCATCAATTTCGGCCAAATCATTATGTTCTTAAGGCATACTCTGCCCCGTTGCAAACATCCCGTCTCAATGTCGTACACAAGGTGAGTCTCCTTTTTCCAGGCCTTTAGATCCTCATCCCACTCGGACGGCCGCAACAATACGACCCGACAACTATTTTTCGCTATTATCGCTAACGGCAAGATTATATATCTTCGAACAAAGGAAGCCCAGAGTAATAGAATCCCCCTTATGCCAAGCGGCCAGCCACGATCACGCCAAAAATCTTCGCCGTTGTACTGATCAAGATATTTCTGCGGATTAAGTACCGAGGCCACCTGGCCGTCAACAAAGTGAACCATAAGTTCACGGTTTTCTATGTATCTATTTAGCTGTATCCTATCGCTCTCCCGTCTCTCTTTTGAAGGCCAGCTCTTTTTTTTTAGTATGTCTTTTTCAGTTGGCTCTTCCTCTAAGGACTTAATGACTTCGTCCCATTCTCCCTCTAGTCTCTGGCGGCGTATCTCTTCTTGTTTCGCTTCTTCTTGGCGGATTCTCTCTTGTTCCTGGCGTTCCAACTCTATTTGCTGTTTAGCTTTTTCCAACTCGGCGGCTTTATTTCGTTCCTCCAAGGCGGCTAGCCTTTGTTCCACCTCGGCGGACATAGCTTGCCAGGGCCGTTGGGGTTTGGCTAAAGCTAGAGGCGTATGAACCAATCTCCCCAAACAACCAAGGAAAAAGATAATTTTGAGCCCCAGAATAAAGCCAGTTATTGCTGACGCCTTCTGGTCCGGGTCTTCAACGAAAAGGAAGAGATAAGATACACGTATCGAAAATGTCGTTAGAAAGCCATAATACAATCCGATCCAAAGGACCGAATTCGTTAGGGTTTTTAAAAAACCGGAAAAAATTTTGGTGATTACCATGGTAGTTCCTCCTTGAATTCTATAATTTGTTATATTGTATGTTAAAAGTTTCAGACAAAATGTCGAAAAAAAGCGGGAAATCATCAGGGGCCT